TTCCTCCAATTGGATTAATGGATCGTCCAATTGGAAATGATAACAGAATGCATAGGTTGTTAGAAGGAGTTCCAATAAACATATACAAATAGTATACCATCTAAACATCTTATTTCCTCTATGAGGAAAAAAGAAAATTGAGGAACCCGCGAATATCGGCAAAACAACAAGTATTGTTAACCAAGGAAAATAACTCGTGATAAAGACAAGATATGTTTTGACCAGAAAAGCCCGTGCTCGAAATAATAAATTTTATCGAGTACGGGCTTTTGTCGGTAAAGAGGAATCAAATGATTCAAGTGGAGTTTTTTGTAACGTATCAATAAGATAGACCCATGCTGCGAGTTGTTTCATGCCATAAATAAACACGGACACTCAAAAAATCTGTTGGGCAGGCGGATTCACATCTCTTACAACCTACACAGTCCTCGGTTCTTGGTGCGGAAGCAATTTGCTTAGCTTTACATCCGTCCCAAGGTATCATTTCCAATACATCTGTGGGGCAGGCTCGTACACATTGAGTACACCCTATACATGTATCATAAATTTTTACTGAATGTGACATTGGATCTATAAATTCCAGTTTTGAGCATAAAAAATTTTCGATCTGGTAAAATAAAATTAGTAGTAAATGAATCATACATTTACATTTATATTGTAGGCACCAGACGAAGCAGTGGTTTATCAAAATTTTAAGAATCAATATATTTCTAAATCTGTTCATGAGAAAAGTCCAAGAGACTTTGATTTCTCTTTCAACAACCATGATCATGCGAGTTGCGCATGTGAATTCAAATTGACCACCAAATTGGTCAATATTTCAATATTAATTCAAAGTATTTATTCAATATGAAAATATTTATTATTCAATAGTAAATTAATTCAATACTAAATATATTAATATATATATATTTAATAATATATTTATATATTTATAATATAATAATAATAATAATAATAAAAATAAATTAATTAAAATAAATTAAAATAATAAAATTATAATAAAAAAAATAATAAATAAGTATATTAATTATTATATAAGATATTATATAATAATATGATAATTATAATAAAATTATTAATAATAACATATTAATTCTAATAAAATTAGATTAGAATAAATTTAAATACATATATAAATTTATTTTTTTAATATTATATTATTAAATATTTAATATAATAGAATATCTAATAGATTAATATCTATGTGATATTACATATCTTATGATCATAACTAATTATTCAACAAATTCGATTGATTGATACGAGTTGATTTTCTGTTACGATGGATTGATGAAACAATAGCTAACCCAATAGCTGCTTCAGCAGCCGCAACAGCTATAACAAAGATTGAGAAAATGTCGCCTTTTAATTGGCGACTATCAAATATATCAGAAAATGTTACGAGATTGATATTAACCGAATTGAGTATAAGTTCAAGACACATAAGTGCTCTAACCATCTTTCGACTTGTGATCAATCCATAGATACCGATAGAGAATAAATAGACACTCAAAAAAAGTACATGCTCGAACATCATTGACTAACTCCTTATCAATCTCGATTCATTTCAATATGAACAACAATTCAACCGATTCGATTGATTAGAATAGAACGATTACAGAATAAAAGAAGGTATTGGCAATAGATAGGTTTAATTAAAAGCCTTATAAAAACCTTAAACCTTTCCATTTATTTTATTTATTTAGAATTTATAAATCTTATAATTTATAAATCTTAGAATTTAATTCTAAGTATTTATTATTGACGAGCCATAGTAATTGCACCTATCAAGGAAACTAAAAGAATTATGGAAATGAGTTCAAACGGAAGATAAAAATCTGTTGATAAATGAATCCCAATTTGTTGAATGTTACTTATTAGGTCCTGTTCTATAATCTGGCTTGATCTTGTAGTCCAAAAAATTCCGTACCATGACGTATCTGGGATAATAGTAATTAGTGAAAAAAGAATACTTGTACAAACCAGTGAAGTGACTCCATCTCCAATGGTCCAAAAATAGGAATCATTGGAATATTCTGAACCATTCATGAACATTACAGCAAATATGATTAAGACATTTATGGCTCCAACATAAATAAGGAGCTGTGCGGCAGCTACAAAATAGGAATTCGATAGAATATAGAATAAGGATATACAAACAAGAACCAATCCCAACGAAAAGGCAGAAAAAATGGGATTGGTAAATAATACTACTCCCAGACCTCCTAATACAAGAACTGATCCAAAAAATACTACAAGAATATCATGTATTGGTCCAGGTAAATCCATTATAAAAATGATAAATTAATAAATAAGTCGAAATATTTCATGACCTTACTGAATGGTGCAGAAAAGGAAAAGGGGTTACCCCTTTTTTTCTTGTATATGGTACATTCCTAATTGAATTAAAACTTTTTTATATGTATTAATGTAGATATAGATAAAATTCTCGAGAAAAGAGTAACGGGGATTGTATATTTCGAAATCATCACGAAAAATAGATTCTCAGTTTAAATCAAAGAATAATTCTCAACAATATTAGTTATTATTTGTAGTTACTGACCAAACAAAACAAAAAAGCTTGGGTCTTTTATATCAAAACAAAATCTTAGTAATTGGTAATCGTTCTTGAATCAAAGGGGTTATCTTTGTCTATTTTGATTTGAGTCGAATTCATAACTGTTTGAATTGTGTAATCTCCAATTATTGACATTGGTAACCGACCCAAAGCAATTTGATTATAATTCAATTCGTGACGATCAGAAGTAGAAAGTTCATATTCTTCAGTCATTGATAAGCAGTTTGTTGGACAATACTCGACACAATTACCACAAAATATACAGACCCCAAAATCAATACTATAATTAAGCAATTGTTTTTTTTTAATATCTCTTTCAAATCTCCAATCAACAACGGGTAGATCTATCGGGCATACACGAACACATACTTCACAAGCAATACATTTATCAAATTCAAAGTGGATTCGACCACGGAAACGCTCTGATGTGATCGATTTTTCATAAGGATATTGAATAGTTATAGGTAAACGATTTGTGTGAGATAAGGTAATTACGAAACTTTGACCAATATACCTTGCAGCTCGTATTGTTTGTTGACTATAATTCATGAACCCAGTCACCATAGAGAACATATTGTAAATATCCAGGAAAAAATGGATGTTTCTTTCTCTTGTTTGAAAGAGGTTATGAATCTGGAATATCGTTATCGTATTTTCTTATTTATAGTGAAACAAGTTGGGAAGAAGTTGTCAATAATAGATTACCTAAAGAAATAGGTAAAAGAAATTTCCATCCAAGATTTAATAGTTGGTCCATTCTTATCCTAGGCAAAGTCCATCTTGTTGTGATAGGAATGAACAGAAACAAATAAGCTTTAGCTAATGTAATAAAGATACCAATTGTCATTCCAAAAACTCCGGCCATTTTATTTATTCCGAAAAGTTCAGGAATGGATATGTACGGAATAGAAAAATTCCACCCACCTAAGTAAAGAACTGTTACAAATAATGAAGAAAGTAATAGATTTAGGTAAGAAGCAATATAAAATAAACCAAATTTGATACCTGAATATTCGGTTTGATAACCTGCTACTAATTCCTCCTCTGCTTCCGGTAAATCAAACGGCAATCTCTCACATTCGGCTAGAGAAGAAATTAGAAAAACAATAAACCCTATAGGTTGACGCCACAGATTCCACCCCCAAAAACCATATTTTGACTGTGCTTCAACTATATCAACTGTACTTGAACTATTAGATAATCATAGTCGATAATAACATCACTGTTCCCATCGCTATTACAAAACCGTACATGAAACTTCAGCTTCATACGGCTTCTCTATGGCCACAAATAAATGTAAGGACTGGTTCGGTATTTTCGCCCTCTTTGGAGGATAGATCGAATAAAGATACATCGGAGAGTCCCAAATTAGACCAATGGAATTCTGTCCGCTAGAATAAGAAAAAAAGTGCTTTCGAATTGATCTCATCCTTATAATGATAATTTTTCTTTGTTCGGTAATAACTTAATCTTTCAATAAAATATTCGTTATCAATATATATATATATAGGCATTAGTTCATGAATCATGATAAGAATTCCGTATGTATGAATACGGATATAGGAAAGAAAGAATAAATAAAGATCCTTTTTTTATTTTATAAAAATTTTTATTCATTCATTCGATTATTGCATTCCATTTCTTTTGTTCCTGTTCTTCTGTCTCAGAAGAAGGTATTTAGAAAAAAAAAATAAAGGATTAATTCGTTCTTGATAGTCATTTCTTTAATCAGTGAATAGGAGCATACTCGAGATCGGAATCGTAGGGAGGTACTTCTTGATCATTTCTACCAACTTAAAGCCCTTATTATGATTCGTTTTATGCAGAAATATCTCTTTTTTTGATACCTTACATTATCCCCATTACTAATCCTTTGTGTACCTTGGTGTTCCTAACTGTCCACCGATTTTTGATTGATCCCCGGTATGTTAATACATACAAGGCAGTAGTGGAAACTCCATACAGTTGATCTTTTGCACCCGCTTCAAGATATGATGACTAATCAAAGAATCTCAATCTTGGGGTAAACAGTTTACGCTGCTTATGTTTACTTTAACTTCATTCTTGTACATAGGGAATGAGATTTTCTCTTCTTACTGCAAATTTATAAGCTGTTTTGTTTCACTCATATAACTATCTGGTTTAACTCATCGATGAATAAAAAAAATATCTATTCAATACATTCAACCTCTTTTCTTTATTTATTTCTAGGAAAGAGGTAAAAGTTCATGTTCCAACGAATCACACGTAGAGATATTGATAACACACATAGAGTTAATGGTATTTCATAACTAATAGATTGAGCAGCAGCTCGTAGACCACCTGAAAAAGAATATTTATTATTCGATCCATATCCTGACATAAGAAGCCCAATAGGGGCAATACTTGAAATGGTGATCCATAAAAAAACACCTATACTGAGATCACCTAAAACAAGGCGGTACCCAAAAGGAATTACTAAATAACTTAGTAGAATTGATATGACCGCTATAGACGGTCCGACACTAAACAAACGAATATCTCCTCTAGATGGGAGTAGGTCCTCCTTAAAAAGTAATTTAGTCCCATCTGCTAGAGCTTGAAGAATTCCCAACGGACCAGCATATTCAGGCCCAATACGTTGTTGTATCGTTGCAGATATTTCTCTTTCTAACCACACAATTACTAGTACCCCTATTATGATTCCAAATATAAGGGTAAAAATGGATACAAACATCCATATGAGTCCATAGATTTCTTTTATGGATTCCAATGTAGAAAAAGAATTGATAGCTTGTACTTCTCTCGTATCAATTATCATTTCAACGATCAACTTCTCCCATAATAATATCTATACTACCTAGTATCGTCATGATATCAGCCAATTTCATTCTTTTAACTAGCTGAGGAAGAATTTGCAAATTGATGAAACCGGGTGGACGAATTTTCCATCTCCAGGGGAAAATGCTATTATCCCCTATCAAATAAATTCCTAATTCTCCTTTTGGGGCTTCTACTCTGACATAAAGTTCTTGTTTCGACAATTCAAAATTGGGTGAAGGTTTTTTACTAATAAATCTATATTCAAAATCATTCCATTCGGAATTTTTTGCTCTATCAAAGCGTCGGACTTCTAAATTCTCATAGGGACCTCCAGGAATTCCTTCTAGAGCCTGTTGAATAATTTTTATAGATTCCCCCATTTCACCTATTCGTACTAAATAACGAGCTAATGAATCTCCTTCTTTTTGCCATTGGACTTCCCAATCGAATTCATTGTAACACTCATAATGATCAACCTTACGAAGATCCCATTGGATTCCAGAAGCTCGTAACATTGGTCCTGATAAACCCCAATTTATTGCTTCCTCTCCACCAATAATGCCTACTCTTTCAACTCGTTCCAAAAAAATGGGATTCCGTGTAATAAGTTTTTGATATTCAACAACTCCTGTTAAAGAATAATCGCAGAAATCCAAACATTTATCTATCCAGCCATGAGGTAGATCAGCAGCTACTCCTCCGATGCGGAAATAATTATGCATCATTCGCATACCTGTGGCGGCTTCGAATAAATCATATAACAATTCTCTCTCTCTGAAAATATAGAAAAAAGGAGTCTGGGCACCGATATCTGCCATAAAAGGTCCAAGCCATAACAAATGAGAAGCTATACGACTCAGCTCCAGCATAATTACTCTGATATAACTGGCTCTCTGAGGTACTTGAACATTTTCCAATTGTTCTGGTGCATTTACCGTTATTGCCTCTGTGAACATAGTAGCTAAATAATCCCAACGTGTTACATAAGGAAGATATTGTATAATTGTTCGGTTTTCTGCTATTTTTTCCATCCCTCTGTGTAAATATCCCAATATGGGTTCACAATCAATAACATCTTCACCATCGAGAGTAACGATCAGTCGAAGAACACCATGCATTGATGGGTGGTGAGGACCCATATTGACTATCATGAGATCTTTTCTTGTAGCCGGTATAGTCATATTTTTTCTTCCTTAATTCATTATTCCACGAATTCCTCAAAACGAGGTTCATCAAAATGAAAAATCTAATAAAATAACTATTAAAAAAAATTCAAACGATTAAATTAACGAGTTTTTGGCTCCCGAATATCCAACTGATCCATTAATTTCTTATAACGGACTCTATTTTTCTTTGACAAATAAGCCAGGAGCCGTTGACGTTTTCCCAGAATTATTCGTAGACCCCTTTGGGATAAAAAATCTCTTTTGTGCAATTCCAAATGTGAAGTAAGTCTACGTATCTTACTGGTGAAACTTAATACTTGAAATTCAACAGAACCCTTGTTTTCTTCTTTTTCTTCTTGTGAAATAACCGAGATGAATGAATTTTTGATCATAAAAAAAATTTTCTATCTTTTTTTCTTTCCCATGTATTTATTTTACTTTACCGAATCGATCAGGAAAAATCAAAATAATAATCTTTATGCCAGTTATTTCAATCTAGTACACACAAAAATTTTGATTTTTTCCTATTTTCTCTTTCTTTTCTACCCAAATTTTCAATTTGGGTAGAAAAGAAAGAGAAAATACATTTCTACATTCATGGAAGAGAATGATTTCTTTGTACCTAAAAAGATTCTGCCGATTTCGTCCTAGATCCAATTGAGTTGATACGCCATTAGATCCGTGTCATGTACCAGAATGTAATACAGCGTATATGTATATCTTTCGGCTTTCATCTACCGAAAAATATCACAGATATATATGAAATATACTATTAACAAATTCTGAATCGTGGATACATATATATCCTTGACATACTGAAACGATTGCCATTATTGGTATTAAACCAATAGCGATTCATACAAGCTAAATCTTCTAATCGGTAATTGGGCCAAAGAAACAATTTGCATTTAATGAATTTATTTGTATCTGTATTAGTATTAAAATGCTTGTCCTCATTCAAAAATTTTCCAGAGTTTCTTATGTTGTTTTCATTGCAAAATACTGGATTTCTATCCACAAAATTCCAATTACGAGAATTAAAACAAATTAGAATTCTCAATTCTCTACGACGTCTAGGAGATAGAATATTTCCAGGAACAAAGAAATCATAATTACTTTTGTCTCCATCCACAAGCATATTGCCGTGTCTTGCAACGGATTTATCCAAATTCTTCTTATCAACATATCTTTTTTTTATGCATTTTCTGTTAGTTTGGTGCTTCATTTTATCGATCAATGAAATACCTAGGGTTTGATATATAATAAATTTTCCATCCCTTTTTATAGATAAACGAATCGGTTCGATAATCAATACTCCCCTTTTTATCAATTCTGTAAGAGCTAGATGTTTCTGAATTAGCATTACATCCAGATGCATTTCTCCTCTTTGAATCGAGGATATAGCAATTTTCCTTGGATTTATCAGTCTAAGTAGGAGACAATATACCTTGATATTATTGATCATTCTTTGATTCAAGGAGTCATCCCATCTTAATTGAAAAAGGAAATATTTTTTCAGGAAGAAATCTAGTTCTGCTTCCTTCTTTTTCTTGGATTGTTTTTTCTTTTTACCCTTTTTAATGTCTGATCCCGCGTAATTGTCTTCAACATTTTTTTTTTTGTTTTGTTTTCGTATATCTGATCCAAGATTTTCTTGTCCCTGTTGTTCGTTTTTTTCTTGGTTGGAATTTTCTAATTTAAGATATTCTTTTTGATTAGATGATATCTGAAGATTTTTTTTTTTATTTTGATTTATGTTGATGCTTTTATTTTGACTAATATTTTCATAGAAATCAAAATAAAAAAGAAGTAATTTGATTGGTATGATCCATGGTTTAATCTTATATGCATCAAAAAGTGGCACAAATTCTGGGAAGAACCGGGGTTCTAGATTTGATATGGTACGATAAACCTTTTCTTGATTCATTCCCATCCAATCAAAAAAGTGTTTTTTTTGATGGGATGGTTTAATTCCTTGATGAATTGTAAGAGAAAAAATATCTTTTTTTTTCAATTTTTTGATAATTTTGTTTTCAGTCTTAGTATTTTTCTCAATTTTGGTGCTGATATGCGTATTGGTCCAGGTCTCAATGTCGATATTTTTTCTAAGAAAAATATGGAGAATTCTACAATCAAAATATTTTCTATCCAGATTTTTATGTGTAGCAATAATATATTCCTTTTCTAGATAATTACTAATAGCTATACTTACCAATACATAAAATGATTCGGGTTTCAGTGTATTGAAATTGTATGGAATTTCTTGGTCTCCTTTTACTTGTAATGTTGATTCATAAATATATGAGTCCTTCCTATTCCCATAATTCATATATTTATGTGATAAAAGATAATATCTGTAGTGTTTTTTAAATTTTTCTTTTTGACTCGTCAATGAATCCACTGCCACCGCATAGTAATTTTGTTTCATGTAATGAATTAATTGGTCTTTTTCTTTTTTATGTAAATCAAATTTAATTGAGTTTTTATTTTGAATCGTAGAACGTTGGTTGATTCTATTTCGCCATTTTTGAGGTACTAATCGAGACCATTTTGTCTGAGATAAATTGTATTGATAATGGCCTTTTAACCAGTTTTTCCATTCATTTTTTCCAGACTTATAAATTTTCTTTTGCTTTGATTTGGAATCAAATATTCCTCGTGTCATACAATAATCCTTGATTTTATCCTTAATAAAAGAATGGGTCCTGGGATATTGAAGTACAGATCTCAAGTGATACTTGTTAAGTAATTGGGTTTGTGATAATTTGTAAAATACATATGCTTGGGACAAGGAGGATAAATCATAATTATAATAATAAATATTTGAATAATAATAATAAATATTTGAATTATTATTACTGATATTAGTATTATAAAACGAATTTTTTATAGTCGAAATAAAGTTCATTGTATTTTGATCTCTTTCATCAATTCCTTCTCGATTTGTTTCATCGTTGTAAATCGATTTTGTGATAATTTTTTTTGTTGATTCAAAGAAAAATTGTGCATTGATCCTAAAAATAGGAATCATACGTAGAAAGATATCTATGTATATTTTTTCAATGAATGATTTCATAAAAAAATGGAATTTACGTATAAATCGAATCTTTTTTCTTTTAAATATCTGCAAAATATGTTTCTGTGATTCCGATTTTTTATCATCACAAGTTAGAACTATTTTTTTCTTGTCTTTTGTGATTCGTTCTAGTTCTATTTGATTCCTGATTGTGACTGTCCTATCAGCAAGATCCTTTATTTTTTTTTCTATGAGTGAGTAATTTGCCCAATTCATGGATCGAATTCGAATGGTTGATTCGCGAATAATCTTATTATTTATTTTAGAATCTCTTACATTTTCATTCGGTTTATATACTTTTACCTTCCTCAATTCAAATAAGAAAATGGGGTTTACTTTTTCAAGTTCCTTCATTTTTTGTTTTATAACTAGAACTATTTTGATAATCCATCTTTTTTTTTCTTTAAAAACTTTTAGAACGAAAAAAAAATTCTTTTTGACTTTTCTAATTATTTTTCTAATTATTTTTTGGAGTTCTTTATAAATGGGTTCAAAAAAAGAAGGTCCTTTTCGGGGAGAACCAAAAGGAACTTCTGCTTCCATTCCCCAAATTGTTAAAAAACAAAAATTTGCTTTTTTTCCTTTTTTTTTCATTGGATCTCTATGATGAGATCGTATTTTAGATCTTCGCCAAGGTTTAAGAAAGAAAGGAAATAGAATCTTTATCTGAATACCGTCTGTTAACCAATCTTTTGGAAATTCTGTTTCCGATAATTGAACACCGTTATAGGTGCATTTAACGTGCATTTCTTTATTCCATTTCTTCAAATCCTCATACCACTCGGGGAATTGGAATAATAACATACGGCCAATATTTTTAGCTATTATCAATGAAGGCAATACAATGTATTTTCTAAGAAAGGATTGGGTTACTAACATCGAACCTCTTATTGCTTGAGCAAATATAATGTTATCCCAAGTTTCTGATATTGCTATCCGTTCATTTTCCTCTTTTTTCTCCTCGTTTTTTTTTTTCTTTTCTTTTGTCTCTTCCTCCTCAAAATTGGAAATTTTCAATTCCGGTTCTCTCTCGACCGAATTCCTAAAAATGAGATTCATCATTTTAGAGATATCAAAAGAAGAAAAAAAAAATGTTTTGTCTATTCGATCCAAAAAAAGTGGGGAATGCACATTTGCTTGAAACATTTCCCAAGTAACTGTTTTACGTCTTTGAGTACGCATGGATCCTTTTATTATATCCCTACGAAAATCCGATTGTTGCGAGTAGCGTATCAAAGCCACTTCTTCTGCTTGATCACTATTACTAGTATTATTCGTATTAGTAATAGAATTGGTATTATTCTCATTATCAGTATAAATTACCACACGTTTGGCTTTTCTTGAACGAATTTCATGATCTTCCGTCGATTTTTCCTCATTTTCTTCCTCCTGTTCTTCCAGAACATTGGTCAATTTATATGACCATCGAGGAACCTTTTTACTGATTTCTTCTATTCCAATAGATTCATTTCTAGTTGTTGTTTGATCATTTGGATCAATTGTAATTATATCGAATACAAATTTCAAAGATTTTGCTTGACTTTTTGAATCAATTTTTCTTTGTTCTGCCAATAAAGAACAGTCAAAATTGGGTATGAATTCAAAAGAAAATGAAGTTAAGGAATTACCAATATAATTAAAAAATGATTTACCACCATCAAGCGAATTCTTTTGATGTTCAAATTCTCGGAAATTATTAGGAAGTAGCCCGTGGATCTTATTTATCCAAAGACTTTTTATGGAAGATTCCATATAAGGGATTAAATCATTCATGATTGTACGTAAATTCCATTTTTTTATTGCCCCACGGCATGGTCCGCTCAATAAAGGATCATATGTTTTGGTCAAGCATTCTTGTTCATTCTCATGATTGCAAAATCTAGTCCTTTTTTCGAGCATATCTAGAGCAAAAAATCCCTTTTCTTTTTTTAGAGCTTTTATTCGACTTATTAATTCATTGCTCAAGTTGTATTTTTTTTGTTCATTGGTATAAACCCAATAATTATACAGGTCTCCATGGGATAATTTTTTTGTCGTGTACAAAGACATTTTTCGTTCTATCATTTCCGAAAAAGTCGATAAACTAGGTGGATATGTAAAAGATATTTTTTTTTTCCCATTACTTGGACATGTATAAAAAAAATATTGTGACATTTCATTTCGTACAGCATTTTCAAACCGATCATTTTTTATATATCGCAATGGACAATTCCATCGTTTATAATCGAAAAGAAAAGTCACAAGAGGTTTTTCAAACCAGAAATAAGTCTTTTCATTTTTCTCTTCTTTAAGTCTTCCCAATTCCCAATTATCTTGATACCTATCAAGATAAGAATCTTCGTAAACTGGGCTATCTTTATAGCATGTCTCTTTAAAGTGAAAGTGGAATTCCCCCTTTGTTTTTTCCTTTCCATTCACTCGGATCTCTTCCGTTTCATCTATTTTTTCCGGATCTTCCTGTTCTTCCGAACAAAGGGAAGGGTCTTCTTCGGCGGATCCCTCTTGTTCCTGTTTAGTCTCCTTCGTTTCGGAAGTTGTTTCTACATCGCTTTCTTCCTCACTTTCTCCCCTTTCTTCCATTTCTGAGGTTTCTTTCAGTTTCTTAGTGACAATAGGCGACGGCATTCTGCCTAAATAGTAGACACAGGTGATAAATAAGAGAATACTAAAGATTCGAGCCATAGAATTTCTCAATTCTGACACAAGGTACTTATTAGATCGAATAGAATGATTTTGCCGTATCCAGAATAATACCAATCCAACCCATTTCATGAATAAAATGTGACCAATTAACCAACCAACAAAACTACTTGTTACAAATAAAATCTTGTTGTTGCATCGAAACATATAAATGTTGACTAATCTGGCTAACGTT